TAATATAAAAAAAGAATAATAAATATAAATATAATTAATTATATTAAATATTTAAATATATATAAATATATATATATTATATTAAATTAAATATTTATATATTATATATTAATAATAAATGGTATAATAAATCTACCCTCTACTCATAAAGAGGGTAGATTTAATTATATATAATTACATTATTATATATTATTTAATTATATTAATTTATAATTGATAAATATTTAATTTAATATAATTGATAATATTTATTTATATTTAAATATTTAATATAATTATTATATTATACATTAATAAATATATATATTAAAAATAAATAAATAAAATTATAAATATATATTTTTTTTTAATATATTTAATTAAAATATTATTATTTAATATATATTTAATATATATATATATATATATTATATATATATATATATATATATATATATATATATATATAATTATTTATATATATATATATATATATAAAAATATATAAAAAAATTTATATTTATATATTTTATATATAATTAAATTATATAATATATTAAATATTTAATATATATATATAAATATATTAAAAATATATATATAAATTTATAAATATATATATATTTATATAATATATAATTAAATTATTAATATTTATAAAATATTAAATTATAATATATAAATATATTAAAAAAAAATAAATAAAATTATAATAATATATATATTAATATTTAATTAAAATATTATTAAATATTAAAAATATAATATATAAAAATAATTAAAAAATAAAAAATAAAAATTAAATTTAATTTATAATAAAAATAAATAAAATTAAAAAATTAAATTAATTTATTAAAAAATTTATAAAAAATATAAAAATTAATTAAAAAAAAATATATTTTAAAAATAATTTTTTTTAAAAAAAAAAAAAAAAAAAATTAAAAAAAAAATAAAAATAATAAAAATAATAAATATTAAATTTTATCTATTTTTTATTAATATAATTAAATAAAAAAAATAAATATTTACTCTTGACCCCAAGTTGAGGTTTTCTATCTGGTGATTTTTCGAAAAATTGAATTAAGTTTGATTTTTTCTTAAAAATTAATTTTTTCCATAAATTATACGTTTTTTTTTTAATATTTTGTTGTTCAGTAATAAATATTTCTTTATTATAATTTATAATTAAGTAATGCATAAATTTTGGAAATATATTGTGCCAGCATTCGCGGTTAGACAATTCAAAAAAATTAATTTATTAAGTTTTAATTATTTTTATTTTTGAATTTAAAATTTATCTATTTAAGTGGAATTTTTATTTAAATTACTTTCTTTAAGAAATTTAGTAAATTTTTTTTTAAACCAGGATTAGATACCCTGTTATTTATATATTTAATTTTTATACTCTAACATTAATAGTTATTTTCTATAAAATTTGTATAATTTGGCGGTAAATTATTATTAGGGGAACCTGTTCTTTAATTGATAAACCACGATAGGTTTTACTATAATTTTATTTGTATACCTCTATACTATAAGTATTTTTTAAAGAATATACTTTTTTTATTATTATATTTAATATTAGGTCAAGGTGCAGTTATGATATAGAAAGTGTGGGTTACTAAAAATTTTAATATTTAGGATTTAAAATTTAAATATTTTCATGAATTAGGATTTAATAGTAATTTAAAATAATTATTTTTTATGAATTTTTAGTTAATTTATGTACATATTGCCCGTCACTCTCATTTCAGTTGAGATAAGTCGTAACAAAGTAATTGTACTGGAAAGTGTAATTAGAATTTCGAAATGTAGCTTATTTAAAGCTATTTATTTACATTAAATTGAAGATTTTAAAATTCTTTTCGATAAGAGTTTTATTATAGTTATTTTTAATTTTCTTTTTAAGTAATAATGAACTTTTCTATTATATTTTCTGTAGAGGTTATTAAATTTTTAAAGTTTAATTAATATTTTTTACCTTTTGTATCAGGGTTAATTAAATGTATTAATTATTTTTTTTCCCGAAATTAAAGTATTTAATATAATTTAAATTTATTTGTTACAAAAAATTTTTTTATATTTTATTTATAATTAAAAGTTATTTGACTTTAATTTATATCTGGTTACTTTAGAATAAATTTAATTTTGAATTATTTAATTTTTTATTTTTAAATAATAATTTTATTTTATTAGGGATAATCTTAATATTTAAGTATAATGATTATTATTTTATTTGTATTAATTTTTAAATTTTATATAAAGTTTATAATAAATTAATTTAAATTTATTAGATTTAATTTTATTTATTTTTTTATAAAGTGAATTTAATTATTTTTTTTTATTTTTTATAATGATTAAATTAGTATAGTACAAATATATATAAATTGAATTCGACAATTGTTTATTTCCAACTGTTTATCAAAAACATTTCCTTTAGATGATATTTAAAGGTAATTTCTGCCCTATGAGTATTTAAATGGCTGCAGTATTCTGACTGTACAAAGGTAGCATAGTAATTAGCTTCTTAATTAGGGGCTTGTATGAATGAATTAATGAGAAATTAATTATAATTATTTATAATTCTTAAATTTAATTTTTTAGTTAAAAAGCTGAATTAATAATATGGGACGAAAAGACCCTACAGAACTTAAATTAAATTTTTAAATATAATTTTAATTTAAATAAATTTTAATTTTTTATTTTTTATTGGGGTGATAAATAAATTTAAACTTTATTTTTAAAATTCTTATTAATAGATTATTTTTGAATCAATAAATTTGATGGAAGAAAAAGTTACCTTAGGGATAACAGCGTAATTTGGGTGGAGAGTTCTTATTTATATTCAAGTTTGCGACCTCGATGTTGAATTAAGATAAATTTTTGGAGCAGTATTTTTTTGGTTAAGTCTGTTCGACTTTTAAATTCTTACATGATTTGAGTTCAAACCGGTGTAAGCCAGGTTGGTTTCTATCTTTATTAATTAAATTTACTTTAGTACGAAAGGACCAAGTATTTTATTATTATTTAATATATATAAAAAATAAATTTAATTTAACTAGGTTGGCAGATTTATGCGTTAAATTTAGAATTTAATAAAATGACTTTAGTCATATTTAGTAATTTTTTTAATTACTAGTGGTTTTATGCTTATTATAATTCTTATTTCTGTAGGGTTTTATACTTTATTCGAACGTAAAATTATAGGTTATATTCATAATCGTAAAGGCCCTAATAAGGTTGGTTATTCTGGTGTTTTTCAACCTTTTAGTGATGGTTTAAAGTTATTTTTAAAGGAACAAGTTTACCCAACTAATTCTAATTTTCTTATATATTTTGTCTGCCCTATTTTAAGTTTATTACAATCTTTATTTATTTGGGCTTTATTTCCTTATTATGTAAATTGTGTAAATTTTAATTATGGTTTTTTATTTTTTTTATGTTGCTCTAGAATTAGAGTGTATAGTTTGATTATTTGCGGTTGGTCCTCAAATAGAGTTTATTCTTTATTAGGTTGTATTCGTAGTGTTTCTCAAGCTATTTCCTACGAAGTTTCTTTATCTTTAATTTTATTAAGTTATTTTTTTTTATCTGATAGATATAGTCTACTAGGTTTTAATAATGTACAATTTTTATGTTGATTTATTTTCTTTTCTTTGCCTATGTTTTTTTGTTGGCTTTCTTGTTGTTTAGCAGAAACTAATCGAACTCCTTTTGATTTTTCTGAAGGGGAGAGTGAATTAGTTTCAGGTTTCAATATTGAATATGGGAGAGGTGGGTTTGCTTTTCTTTTTATTTCAGAATATGCAAGAATTATTTTTATAAGATTAATTACTTGTTTAATTTTTTTAGGGGGAAATTTTTATTCTTTTATCTTTTTTTTAAAATTAATATTTATTTGTTTCTTTTTTATTTGAATTCGATGTACTTTACCACGCTATCGTTATGATAAGCTTATATATATAGCATGGAAATGCTACTTGCCTCTTTCTTTAAATTATATTGTTTTTTTTATTTTAGTAAAATTCTTTATTTTTTATCATTTTTTTTAGCTAAGTTATTAAGTGAACCCTTTCTTTTATTTTCAAAATAAATGCTTTTAATAAGCTAAATAACTAAAAGGTTAATTTATCTCATTGCTTTGTTAGTAAAGGATCTGTTAGAAAGTAAGAAAAATATATAACAGTCAACAATGCTCCAATATCAGTATAAGGTAGTTCTACAGGTCGGGCTCCAATTCATGTTAGTAAAATTGTTGTAGTTAAGAAAGTCCAAATATTAATTTGAGCAATTGGGTAAAATCTAATTCCTTTGAATTTTATTTTTATAGAAAATGGTAAAATTAACAGAATTAAAATTGATATAAATAATGCTATAACCCCTCCTAGTTTATTAGGGATAGATCGTAAAATTGCATAAGCAAATAGAAAATATCATTCTGGTTGAATGTGGACAGGAGTAACTATAGGGTTAGCTCTTGTAAAATTATCTGGGTCAGATAATAAGAAAGGTTCACTAAAATTTATTATTAATAAAATTATTATTGTAATAACAATTCCTATTAAATCTTTGATAGAAAAATAAGGGTGGAATGGAATTTTGTCAGAATTTGAATTTAACCCAATAGGATTATTGGAACCGGTAGTGTGTAAAAAAAAAATATGGATAACTACTATTAGTGTGATAATAAATGGTAATATAAAATGCAGTCTAAAAAATCGATTTAATGTTGCGTTGTCTACCGCGAATCCCCCCCAAATTCAGTTTACTAATGTTGGCCCAATATAAGGGAAGGCTGATAATAAATTAGTAATAACTGTAGCCCCTCAGAATGATATTTGGCCTCATGGTAGTACATACCCTAAAAATGCTGTCGCTATTGTTAGTAACATAATTAATACTCCTGTAATTCATGTTTTTACAAATTTGTATGATCCGTAGTAAATTCCTCGTCCTGTATGTAAATAGATACAGATAAAGAATAGTGATGCCCCGTTAGAATGAATTGATCGTAAAAGTCATCCGTAGTTTACATCTCGTATAATATGTCTTAATCTATAAAATGCAGTGTCAATTGTTGCTCTATAATGTATAGATAATAAGATTCCAGTAATTAATTGAATTGTTAAACATGACCCTAATAAAACTCCAAAATTTCATCAAAATGAAATGTTGATAGGTGCTGGTAAGTCAATAATTGAATAATTTAGGATTTTAACAATTGGATTATTTTTTCGTAAGGGCTTATTCATTAGTTATTTATAAGATCGAAGTGGCCCTTCATGATGCTTAACAATATTAGATACACAAATTATTGTAATTAATAAATATAAAACTATTATAATAGTTATAATTATTGATTTAATATTATAAATTTTAATTAAGGATAAATTATTATCAAATGAAAATATGATTCTTTGATTTTCTTTTAATTGATTTTCTATTAACAGTTCATCTGTAATTATTAATAAAATTAAAATTAAAATGGTTAAGTTGATTTTAATTTTAAATTTTTCATTAGAGGCAATTCTTCTTATATATATAAAAATAATTAATAATCCTCCAATTATTATTAAAAATGTAATTATAGAAAATCATGATGTTGTTAAAATTGTATTAATAAAAATAATTATTAGTATAGTTTGAGTAAGTAATAAGAATCCTATAGATATAGGGTTTTTAATTAATGGTGTAATTGAACTCATAATTATTATTAATTTTAGTAGTGTAAATTTAATTTCAGCATTTAGTTTATATAAAATTTAAATTTTGGGGATTTAAGAAGTGGGATTCACTTTGCTGATGATTTAAGGGACTACCCAAATTTGATTTACAAAATCAATATTTTTATTAAATTATTAAAACTAATGACATTTTTTTTTATTTCTTATATTTTCTTGATAAGAGTATTTAGTTTTATGTTTATTCGCAAGCATATTCTATTGTGTTTAATTAGTTTAGAAATATTAGTTATTAGTTTACTTTTAATAGTTTTACTATATTGTTTAATATTTAATTATTCTTTTTATATTTATTTGTTTATAATAACTTTCTATGTTTGTGAGGGGGTTATTGGTTTGAGAGTCTTAGTAAGAATAATTCGTTGTCATGGTAATGACTATATTAATTCCTTGATTTTATGATAAAGTTAATTTTTTATTTGATTTTTTTGACCCCCTTATTTTTATTTAACTTAAGCAGATATTGATGATTATTTCAGTTTAGCTTATTAATTTCTATGGAATTTTTTTTATTTTTTTGTGTAAATAATTACTTTTCTAGAATTTCTTATTTTTTAGGGGTTGACTTTTATTCTTATGGTTTAATTCTTTTAAGACTTTTAATTATTTCATTAATAATTATTTCTAGAAATAATATTAATAGGACAACAAATAGTTATTTATTTATTTTTATATGTTTACTATTATGTATTATTTTAATTATAATTTTTTGTTGTTTGAATATATTTTTAATATATATTTTTTTTGAGCTAAGATTAATTCCTTTAATAATTTTAATTTTTGGTTGGGGTTACCAAGTTGAGCGATTGATGGCTGGTTTTTATTTATTTTTTTATACATTATTTGCTTCTTTACCTTTATTTTCAATTATAATTTATTTTTATATAAATAACTTTACTTTATTCTTTGATATACAATATTATTTCCCTAGTGTTTTTTTTATTCATTTTTTTATAATTTTTGCTTTTTTAGTAAAACTTCCTATATTTATATTACATTTTTGGCTACCTAAAGCCCATGTTCAGGCCCCAATTTCTGGGTCTATGATTTTAGCTGGGTTATTGTTAAAAATTGGGGGTTATGGGTTATTGCGTATTATTATACTAAATGAATCATTGTTTAGAAATTACAGATTTATTTGGTTTTCTTTTAGATTAGTGGGGGGGTTAATAGTAAGTTTAATTTGTTTAATTCAAGGTGATGTTAAGTGTCTTATTGCTTATTCTTCTATTGCTCATATAAGATTGTGTATTATAGGTTTAGTAAGAATAACAAAGTGGGGTGTAGTAGGTTCCTACATAATAATAATTTCTCATGGGTTGTGTTCTTCAGGTTTATTTTGTTTGGCTAATATTTCTTATGAGCGTTTCTCAAGTCGTAGATTTTTTTTCAATAAAGGTTTATTAAATTTTATACCTAGAATATGTATTATATGATTTATATTTAGTTCATTTAATATAGGTTGTCCTCCTAGTTTAAATTTTTTAAGAGAAATTTTTATTTTAACAAGAATGTTAAGTTATTGACCTAATTCTTTTTATTACTTTATCATAATTTCTTTCTTTTCGGCTTGTTTTAGTTTTTTTCTTTTTAGTTTTACTCAACATGGTTCAGTAAATTTTATATATAGATATAGTTCAGGTTATTCTCGTGAATATTTAGTACTTTCTGTTCACTTATTACCTTTAGTAATAATTTTATTAGGTATAAATACTTTTATTTAATTTAAATAGTTTAAATAAAATAAAGATTTGTGGTGTCTTAGATGTTAATTTAACTTTAAATTTTGTTAAAATTTAATTATTATATTTATTGGGGGTTTCTGTTGTGTTTTTTTTCTTTTTTTTTTTTTTTTTTTTTTTTGAACTCAGTGTTATTTAATTGTTGTTATTTAATGGAATGAAAGATTATTGAGTTGAATTCCTTTAGAATTTATTATATTATTTTATTAGATTGAATTAGATCTCTATTTATTTCTGTAGTTTTATTTATTTCTTCTATAGTTGTTTTTTATAGAATAAATTACATGGGAATCGGTTCTTACAGCAGAAATCGGTTTTTGTTTTTAGTTATTTTATTTGTTTTGAGTATAGTATTAATAATTATTAGCCCTAATTTACTAAGAATCTTATTAGGTTGAGATGGTTTAGGTTTAGTTTCTTATTGTTTAGTAATTTATTTTAATTCAATAAAAAGTTATTTAGCTGGGTTAATTACTTGCTTAACTAATCGTCTGGGTGATATTGGTTTATTAATTTCTATTTCTTGAATAGTTTCTTTTGGGAGATGGCATTTTATTTTTTATCTTGATTTATTTAATTCTGCTTTGTTTTATATAATTATTATTTCATCTTTTACTAAAAGAGCACAAATCCCCTTTTCTTCATGGTTACCGGCAGCTATAGCTGCTCCTACCCCTGTTTCTGCTTTAGTTCATTCATCAACTTTAGTAACTGCAGGGGTATATTTACTTATTCGTTTTTTTAACTCATTAGTTTATAATAATTTAATTTTTTTATTTCTAAGTATAATAACTATATTTATATCTTCTTTTTGTGCTAATTACGAATTTGATTTAAAGAAAATTATTGCTTTATCTACTTTAAGCCAATTAGGTTTAATAATAAGATCATTATTTTTAGGTTTTGTTAATTTATCTTTTTTTCATTTATTAAGACATGCTATATTTAAATCTTTATTATTTCTTTGTGCAGGTATTTTTATTTTTTATATAAATGATAATCAGGATATTCGATTTATAGGCTCAGTTTGTAATTTTTTACCTTTTTGTGCATCTTGTTTTAATTTGTCTAATTTAGCATTATGTGGAATACCTTTTTTATCAGGGTTTTATTCTAAGGATTTAATTTTGGAGATAAGTTTAATATATCCAATAGGATTTATTTTTAATGTTATTTTTTTTCTTAGAGTTGGCTTAACTTGTTCTTATACAGTTCGTTTAGTTTATTACAGAATAATTATTAATAGAAAGTTTAAAAGTCATTTCTTTTTTTATGAAGAAAAATTAATTATGAAGTTAAGAATTTTTTTCTTAGCTTTTTTTTCTGTGCTATTTGGTTGTATTATTTTGTGAATTTTATTAATTGATTTTTTATATATTATAATATTTCTATTATTTCTTATCTTTATAGGAATTTGGTGTGGTCTTCATTTAACTGAATTTAAGATATTTATTTTTAACCAAACTTTTTATTTATTTTGTAATATGTGGTTTATATTTAGTTATTCCTATTATTTTTATAAAGGGTTTTATTCTTTTAGCTTAAAATTTAAGGATTCTTTGAATTGGGGTGAATTTTACGGTGGTATAGGAATTTCTTATTATTTGTTAAGGGCTTCTAATTATCTTCAATTTTATTCTAATAATAGAATTAAAATTATATTTTTTACTTTCTTAGTTTGATTATTAATTATTTTATGTTTTAATAGCTTATATTAAGAGCATTATATTGAAGTTATAAAGGAAAGTTTAACTTTTAAAACATTCTTATCAATTCATAGATTATTAATTTTTCATTTCTTTAATGAAAATAAAGTGTTTTTTTTAAACTATATGAATAAAAGGCAAACGGATTTTAACCGCTTTAGAAATTAGTTAGCAGCTATTTCTTTTCATAACCTTTAATTGGAATAAAATTCAATTTTCTTATCAACAATAAGCTACCTCTACTTTGGTTTCAATTAAAACATGAGGTTATTTTTCCTTAAATTTTAGGTCGAAACTAAATGTAAATTTTACTTCTATGTTATTGTCTTAGGTAGACTAAATTTAGCACCTTCTGAATGCAAATCAGATATTATAATTAAATACAACCCATATTATTTTGTCCAGTTAAGTATCCCATTAATTCATTCATGATAAAGTCCTAAAATTAAAATTAAAATAAAAATTGTTGATGTTATTAATCAGTTTGATAGTTGTGATCTTTTTAGAGTTAAAATCATTGGTAAAATGATAATGATTTCAATATCAAAAATTAAAAAAATTACTGCAATTAAAAAAAAGTGGATAGAGAATGGTAGTCGTTTGTATGTTATTGGGTTAAATCCGCATTCAAAAGGTGAAGATTTTTGTCTGTCACAAATTCTTTTTTTATTAATTAGCGTGATTAATGACGCAATAATAAAATTTAAAGTTGTAATTACTATAAGGAAAATAATAATTATAATTATTACTTATTTTCTAGTGAAACATTTAAGTTGGAAGCTTAATATACTTTTTATATTAAATAAGTATTTAATTACCTCATCAGTAAATAGAAATATACAAGAATAACCACACTACATCCACAAAATGTCAATACCAAGCTGATGCTTCAAATCCAACATGATGATTTTTTGATATATGAAGTTTTAACATACGAACCAAGGAAACTATAATAAATATTGTCCCGATAATTACATGTAATCCATGAAATCCTGTAGCTAGAAAAAAAGTTGATCCATAAACTGAGTCTGAAATACAGAATGGTGATTCTATATATTCATACAATTGTAATATAGAAAAATATAGACCTAGTATAACAGTTAAAATTGTTCTTTGAATTATTTGTGTATAATTTTTATTTACTAATGAGTTGTGGGCTCAAGTAATTGTAATTCCTGATCTTAATAAAATTATAGTGTTTAATATTGGGATATTTATAGGGTTAAAAGGAGTGATTCCTTTGGGGGGCCATAATAAACCAATTTCTATTGAAGGCGATAATCTTCTGTGAAAGAATGCCCAGAAGAAGGATAAAAAAAATAAAATTTCAGACACAATAAATAATAATATCCCTATTTTTATTCCTAGAGTCACTTTTTTAGTGTGTAATCCTTGAAAAGTAGATTCTCGTGTTACATCTCGTCATCATTGAATTATAGTTAAAATAATAATTAAAATTCTTAGTATAAATAAATTTATATTAATTTTATGTAATCATATAATTATTCCTAATATTAAGGTTATTAATCCAATTGATCCTGTTAGAGGTCAAGGTCTCTTATCTACTAAATGAAATGGATGATTATTCATTTTAAATTTCTCTAGAATATAAAGTTCCTAGTGTTATAAATACATATGCTTGAATAGTAGAAACTGCAACTTCAAATAATATTAAAATTATAAAAACAATTATTGTTGATATTATAATAATAATTGAGGGGCTACCTCCTAGTAGAGACATTAATAAGTGTCCTGCAATTATATTAGCGGTTAATCGAACTGCTAATGATCCCGGTCGGATTAAGTTTCTAACTGTTTCGATTATTACCATAAAAGGGGTTAATATAGCAGGAGTTCCCAATGGAACTAAATGAGTAAATATTGAGTTATATTTATTTAGTCATCCATAAATTATAAATGCTGTTCATAATGGTAAAGCTATAGTTAGAGAGAATACTAAATGGGAAGAGGAAGTAAATACATAAGGTACAAGTCCTATAAGATTATTAATTAAGATAAATATAAATATAGTTAATATAATTAACAGTGCTCCTTTATAGGGTATAATAGTTTTGATTTCTATTTTTAATGATTTTATTATTAATTTGCTTACAATTGAAATTTTATTTTGATTAAATCAAAATTTGTAAGGAAATATTAAACAGAAAATTAATGTTCTTGTTCAGTTTATAGATAATAGACCAGTACATGGATCAAATACGGAAAATAAATTAGTTATCATTTTCAGATTATTTTTTTGAAATTAAGATTAGTTTTGTATTTGATTTCTTTGGAGAATTCAAAATATATTATGGTTATTAGTGCAATAAATGATATTAAAAATATAATTATAAGAAATGTTCACCATATAGGGGATATTTGAGGCAAAAAGATTACTTAATAAGTATTTTAAAATTGACAAATTTATGTTTTAATTTAAACTAAATCTTTCATTAAGAGTAATCGCTAGTTTACTATAATATGGTTTAAGAGACCATTACTTGCTTTAAGTAACTTAATGAATAGTTTTTTAATCAATTTAAGAATGTGTTAAGATTAACTCTTTCTAGTACAATTGGCATAAATCTATGATTCGCTCCGCAAATTTCAGAACATTGTCCATAAAATAATCCTGGTCGTTTTATTATAATATTACCTTGGTTGATTCGTCCGGGGGACGCGTCAATTTTTAATCCTAAACAAGGAATTGTTCAAGAATGGATTACATCAGTTGACGTAGCTAAAATTCGTGTTTGGGTATTATAAGGTAGTACGATACGGTTGTCAGTTTCGATTAATCGGAATTCATTATTTTCTAGGTCTCTTGTTGCTTTTATATACGAATCAAATTCAATTTTTTTAAAATCAGAATATTCGTATGACCAGAATCATTGATGTCCGATTGCTTTAATTGAAATTGATGGTTTATTTGTTTCTTCAATTATATATAAAATTTTTAGCGAAGGTAAGGCAATGAAGATTAATAAAATTGCAGGTATGATTGTTCAAATTAATTCAATTAGCTGCCCTTCAAGTAGTATTCGGTTAATTAATTTTCTTAATACTAATCTTATTATTATATATATAACAGTAATTGTAATTATTACAATAATTATTATTGTATGATCATGAAATATAATTAATTGTTCTATTACAGGTGAATTTGCGTCTTGTGTATTTAAATTAGATCATGAAGCTATTTCTAAAGAAATGGAATCATTTATATATGAATTTTAAGCTCATTGCATATATTCTGCCACATTAGATTAGTTTGTTAATAATGGTAATTCTCTATAAGAATGTTCTTGAGGAGGTATTTTTTGCAATCATTCAATTGATGAAATATTGTTTATTGAAAATAAAACTATTCGTTTAGAAATTAATGCTTCTCAAATAATAAATATTAATATTAGAATTCTAATAAATGAAATTAATCTTCCAATAGAAGATAAGTTATTTCATGATGAGTAAATATCAGGGTAATCAGAGTATCGTCGAGGGAATCCTCTAAGCCCTAAAAAATGTTGAGGAAAAAATGTTAAATTTACCCCAATAAATATGAATAAAAATTGGATTTTAAGTCATTTCGGGTTTAATGTTATCCCAGTAAATAATGGGAATCAATGAATAAATCCGGCAATAATAGCAAATACTGCCCCTATAGATAGAACATAATGAAAATGGGCAACTACATAATAAGTATCGTGAAGAATAACATCAATTGATGAATTTGATAAGATAATTCCAGTTAACCCTCCTAAAGTAAATAGGAACACAAATCCGTAAGATCAGAGTATTTGGATACTTTTCTTAATAGGAACTCCATGTATAGTTGCTATTCAGCTGAATACTTTAATTCCGGTTGGTACCGCAATAATTATTGTTGCTGAGGTAAAATAAGCTCGTGTGTCGACATCTATACCTACAGTAAATATATGATGAGCTCAAACTACAAATCCCAATAATCCAATTGATATTATAGCATAAATTATACCAATATATCCAAATGATTCATTTTTACCTCTCTCTTGAGTGATAATATGGGAGATTATACCAAAACCTGGTAGAATAAGAATATATACTTCAGGATGCCCAAAGAATCAGAATAAATGCTGGTATAAAACTGGGTCCCCCCCTCCTGAAGGGTCAAAAAATGATGTATTTAAATTTCGGTCTGTTAATAATATAGTAATTGCTCCTGCAAGGACAGGTAATGAAAGTAAAAGTAGAACGGCAGTAATTACTACTGATCATACAAATAAGGGGGTTCGGTCTAAGGTTAATCTATTTGATCGTATATTTATTACTGTTGTAATAAAATTTACTGCTCCTAAGATTGAGGAGATCCCAGCTAAGTGTAAAGAAAAAATTGCTAAATCCACACTTGCTCCAGAGTGGGCGACATTTCTTGATAAAGGTGGATAAACTGTTCATCCTGTACCTGCCCCTGTTTCTACTATAGATCTTATTATTAATAATGTAAGTGATGGGGGCAATAATCAAAATCTTATATTATTTATACGTGGGAAAGCCATATCAGGAGCCCCAATTATTAAAGGTAAAAGTCAATTTCCAAATCCACCAATTATGATTGGTATAACTATAAAGAAAATTATAATGAATGCATGAGAAGTAACAATTACATTATAAACTTGATCATTTATAATAAATGGTCCTGGTTGAGTTAACTCAATTCGAATTAATATACTAAGTATTATACCTACTATTCCTGACCAGATCCCAAAAATAAAATATATAGTACCGATATCTTTATGATTTGTTGAGTATAATCATTTTATCATAATTAAGATGTCTGATTTAAGTAATAAATTGTAAATTTATTTAAAGGTTAAAATAAAACCTTCTTAATATAATCTTATATTTTAATAAAAATATAAAATTGCAAGTTTTAAGATGTTTAATATACTAAGATTTGTCTTAAAGACATATTTAACTTTGAAGGTTAAGAGTTTATTTAACTTAAAATCTTAGTTTAATGCTTTAATTATTAATACTAAAGGAGTTATAATTAAGTTGATTACAATTACTAGTGAGGGTATTTTTTTAACTCTAGATACTCTTCATTTTGGGGTGTAAGAATAAAATATTAAAGTAAGGTATGTTATTCGTAGATAATAAAACATAACTACTGTTGATAACACAATTATTAAAAATAAGTTTGTAATTATTATTTTTCTAATTACAAATTCAACAATTATTAGCTTAATTGAGAATCCTATTAATGGTGGTATTCCACCCATTGATAATAAATTAATTCATAAAGTATACTTATTTACTATTAATTCTTCGTTAAAAATTAATTGGTTAATATAAATTGAGTTAATTTTGTTAAACACTCAAATTGTTATCACAATCAATAACGAATAGACAATTAAATAAGTTAATCAAATATAATTATTTTTGATTGCCGCGATTATAAATCCTAAATTAAAAATTGAGGAGTATGCAATTAATTTTTTAATAGCTGATTGATTTAATCCTAATACAGAACCAGTAATTAAAGTAATTACAACAATTATCGAAATAGAAATTTGTGTAAAAGAAAGAATTATCAATGGTGCAATTTTAGAAATTGTTAAAATTAAAGTTAAAGCTAATGGTTGAAGTGGTTCAACCACTGAAATAATTCATGAGTGGAATGGTGCAACCCCTATTTTTATTAAAATAGCTGTTGTTATAATTGTTGAGTTATTTATTAATTTTATTAGAATAATCATTAACCCTATAATTAAAATTCCTGATCTAATTCTTTGAATTAAGAAGTATTTTATAATAGATTCTGAAGATACAATAAATTTTCTTTGTATAATTGGTAAAAATGTAATTAAAGATAATTCCAATCCGGCCCAAATAAATAATCAGTTATTTGAACATAAGCAAATTATAACCCCAACAATTATAAAGCTTAAGAAAAATACCTTAGAAGAATTAATTTTAATTAAAAAGGGAAAGATTTTACTTTCATTTGCAGGGTATGAACCTAAAAGCTTAAAGTTAGCTTACCTTTTTATTTGTATATTTGTAAATAGGTGTAATGACGCACAGAAAATTTTGATTTTTACGGGCAAGTTTAATCCTTGATTTTACAATAAGAGTATAGTATACATGATTTATCCTATCAAGATAATCCTTTAATCAGGCATCTTATT